GCCAGCGTAGCTTAAACCAAAGCATAGCACTGAAAATGCTAAGACAAAAACTAACCTTTTTCGCAAGCACAGAAGGTTTGGTCCCAGCCTCAATATTAATTTAAACCTGATTTACACATGCAAGTCTCAGCAGTCCGGTGAGAACGCCCTAGTTATCCTAAAAATTTGACTAGGAGCTGATATCAGGCACATTACAAAATAGCCCATGACATCTCGCTCAGCCACACCCACAAGGGAACTCAGCAGTGATTAATATTGGTCCATAAGCGCAAGCTTGAACCAATCAAGGTTTGCAGAGTTGGTCAATCTCGTGCCAGCCACCGCGGTTATACGAGTAACTCAAGTTAATATTTTCACGGCGTTAAGGGTGATTAAAAAAAATCTTATTACAAGTAAAGTTAATACCTCATTAAGTCGTCATACACTCCCATGTTTGGAAACATCAATCACAAAGGTAACTTTACACAAAAAGAACTTTTGACCTCACGACAGTTAAGACCCAAACTAGGATTAGATACCCTACTATGCTTAACCATAAACATTGTTATTAATAAACCTACCTTAATACCCGCCCGAGCACTACAAGCGCTAGCTTCAAACCCAAAGGACTTGGCGGTGCTCCAAACCCATCTAGAGGAGCCTGTTCTATAACCGATAATCCGCGTTCAACCTCACCACTCCTTGCCCTATACCGCCTATATACCGCCGTCGCCAGCTCACCCTGTGAAGGCATAACAGTAAGCAAAATGACCCTCCCTCAGCACGTCAGGTCGAGGTGTAGCGAATGAAGTGGGAAGAAATGGGCTACATTCTCTTTTAAGAACACACGAAAAGAAGCATGAAAACCTTCTCAAAGGTGGATTTAGCAGTAAGTGAACTTTAGAACATTACACTGAAGCCGGCTCTGGAGCGCGCACACACCGCCCGTCACTCTCCTCGAATAATTCCACTAGTTTTTATAAAAAAATTTACCAACAAGAGGAGGCAAGTCGTAACATGGTAAGTGTACTGGAAAGTGCACTTGGATTAACCAAAATGTAGCTAAACTAGTAAAGCACCTCCCTTACACCGAGGAAATACCCGTGCAACTCGAGTCATTTTGATATACCCAAAAGCTAGCCAAAACAAATTTATTAAATACACATTATTAATCAATACATACAACCATGTCCTTACTATTAAAACATTTTTGACTTCCTAGTATAGGCGATAAAACAGAAACCACTGAGCAATAGAGAAAGTACCGCAAGGGAAAGCTGAAAAAGAAATGAAATAACCCATTAAAGTAAAAAAAAGCAGAGACTAGCCCTCGTACCTTTTGCATCATGATTTAGCAAGAACAATTGGACAAAAAGACTTTCAGTCCAACCTCCCGAAACTAAACGAGCTACTTCGGAGCAGCATATCAGAGCCAACCCACTTCTGTAGCAAAAGAAGGGGAAGACTCCCAAGTAGCGGTGATAAGCCTACCGAGTTTAGTGATAGCTGGTTATCCAAGAAAAGAACTTAAATTCTGCATTAATTCTTCAATTACACAATAAAAAACCTTTTAACCAAGTCCCATTGTAAAAATTAATAGTTATTCAAATAAGGTACAACTTTTTTGAACTAAGAAACAACTTTAAAAGGAGGCTAACGATTACAATTTATCCTAAGGGTTGTCCCTCAGTGGGCTTGGAAGCAGCCACCTGTAAAGCAAGCGTTATAGCTCAAGCTCAGTCACAACCCAACAAATTCCTATAATCACTCAAAATCCCCTAACAAACCTATTGGATTAATTTATTTACTTATAAAAGAAATTATGCTAAAACGAGTAATAAGGGGTCAACCCCCTCCCACGACACCAGTGTACGTCAGAAAGAATTAAATCACTGACAATTAACCGATGCCACACTTGAGGCTCTTATGATATCAAATAAGATAGCAAGAAAACCCCATTCAAAACATCGTTGACCCGACACAGGAGTGTCCCTAAGGAAAGATTAAAAAAGAGTAAAGGAACTCGGCAAACACAAACTCCGCCTGTTTACCAAAAACATCGCCTCTTGCTTCACCATGTATAAGAGGTCCCGCCTGCCCTGTGATTTTTTTAACGGCCGCGGTATCTTGACCGTGCGAAGGTAGCGTAATCACTCGTCTTTTAATTGAAGGCTTGTATGAAAGGCATCACGAGAGTTTATCTGTCTCTACTCTTCAATCAATGAAATTGATCCTCCCGTGCAGAAGCGGGAATAAAAACATAAGACGAGAAGACCCTATGGAGCTTTAAACACTTAAGTTATTATTAACAAAACACCTCTCTTCCAAGGACATAAACAAAGACACTTAATTTTATAACTTAACTTGTTTTTGGTTGGGGCGACCGAGGGGAAAAATAAAACCCCCTTATCGAATACGTGAAAAACACCTAAAAATTAGAGCCACAACTCTAATTAATAGAAAATCTAACGAAAAATGACCCAGAAGTCCTACACTTCCGATCAATGAACCAAGTTACCCTAGGGATAACAGCGCAATCCTTTCCCAGAGCCCCCATCGCCGAAAGGGTTTACGACCTCGATGTTGGATCAGGACATCCTAATGGTGCAGCCGCTATTAAGGGTTCGTTTGTTCAACGATTAACAGTCCTACGTGATCTGAGTTCAGACCGGAGCAATCCAGGTCAGTTTCTATCTATGGCGGAATTCTTCCCAGTACGAAAGGACCGGAACAATGAAGCCAATGCTTATAAGTACGCTTCATTCCAACCTGTTGAAAATAACTAAAACAGACAAAGGATACCATTATCCAACCAAAAATAATGGTTTATTAAGATGGCAGAGCCTGGTAAATGCAAAAGACCTAAGCCCTTTAATTCAGAGGTTCAAATCCTCTTCTTAATTATGTTAAACCTCATTCTCCTCTACATTATTAACCCATTAGCCTTTATCATCCCTATCCTATTAGCCACAGCCTTCCTTACCTTAGTCGAACGAAAAATCCTGGGCTATATACAATTCCGCAAAGGCCCAAACGTAGTCGGACCCTACGGTCTCCTCCAACCTATCGCTGACGGAATTAAACTATTCACCAAAGAACCTTTACGCCCATCTTTCTCCTCCCCATTCCTATTCCTAGCCGCACCCACCGTCGCCCTCACTCTGGCTCTATTAATATGAATACCACTACCACTCCCCCACTCAATTTTAAACCTTAACCTAGGCCTACTATTTATCCTAGCTATCTCTAGCTTAACGGTATACACAATCCTAGGGGCAGGCTGAGCCTCTAATTCCAAATACGCCCTAATAGGCGCCCTTCGTGCAGTCGCACAAACTATCTCATACGAAGTAACCCTTGCCTTAATTCTACTGACCCTGGTCATCTTCGTAGGTGGCTTTACACTCCACTCATTTAACCTAAGTCAAGAAACCATCTGATTAATCGTCCCAACATGACCATTAGCCATAATATGATATACCTCAACACTAGCAGAAACCAATCGGGCCCCCTTCGACCTTACAGAAGGAGAATCCGAACTAGTCTCTGGTTTCAACGTAGAATACGCAGGGGGCTCATTCGCACTGTTCTTTCTAGCTGAGTACTCAAATATCCTAATAATAAACACCCTATCCACCATCCTATTCCTAGGCACATCTTATAACCCTATATTCCCACAACTAGCCACCATTAGCCTCATATTAAAAGCAACCGTCCTAACCCTTCTATTCCTATGAATCCGAGCCTCTTACCCACGATTTCGATATGACCAGCTTATACATTTAACCTGAAAAAACTTCCTACCTTTAACACTAGCCATAGTCCTATGACATATTACCCTACCCATTGCCACAGCAAGCCTCCCACCACTCACCTAAAGGAAAAGTGCCTGAAAAAGGACCACTTTGATAGAGTGGATAATGAATGTTAAAGCCATTCCTCTTCCTATTAGAAAGATAGGACTTGAACCTACACCTTAGAGATCAAAACTCCAAGTACTTCCAACTATACTACTTCCTAAGTAAAGTCAGCTAAATTAAGCTTTTGGGCCCATACCCCAAACATGTTGGTTAAAATCCTTCCTATACTAATGAACCCTCTGATCCTCTCCATCTCAACCCTGAGCCTCATCTTAGGGACCACAATAACACTCACAGCCTCACACTGATTACTAATTTGAGTTGGACTAGAAATTAATACAATAGCTATTATCCCCTTCATAATTCACCAACACCACCCACGCGCAACAGAAGCAACTACAAAATACTTTCTCACACAAGCCTCTGCCTCCGCCCTCCTCCTATTCGCTAGCACAACAAATGCCTGATCCACAGGACAATGAGACATTACACAAATAACCAATCAAGTATCTATCACACTCCTCTCAATTGCCCTATCATTAAAAATCGGCCTAGCCCCCCTACACTTCTGATTACCAGAAGTCCTACAAGGACTTAGCTTGACCACGGGCTTAATCCTGTCTACATGACAAAAAATTGCACCATTCGCAATTCTACTCCAACTCTATCACCTAATAAACCCGAAATTAATAATGATTTTAGGAGTACTCTCAATCCTTATTGGAGGTTGAGGAGGCCTTAACCAAACACAACTACGTAAAGTCATAGCATATTCATCAATCGCCCACATTGGCTGAATAATCGTTATCCTATACTATGCTCCCAACCTGACCCTTCTCAACCTCATTATTTACATAATTATAACATCCTCCTTATTCCTTCTCTTCAACACCAATAACGCTACAAAAATTAACTCAATTGCTATCTCATACACAAAATCACCACTACTAACCGCCACAACAATACTAGCACTCCTTTCCCTAGGAGGACTACCTCCCCTCACAGGATTCATACCCAAATGACTAATCCTTCAAGAAATAACAAAACAAAACTTATTTATCCCAGCTACTATCATAGCCCTAGCCACACTCCTCAGCCTGTTCTTCTACTTACGCCTATGTTACTTAATTACACTTACCATCTCCCCGAACCCTACGACCTCCATAACATCATGACGAACAAAAACCCATCAGCCCAACCTACCAACTACACTGATAACATCAGCATCCCTAATGCTCCTTCCTCTAACCCCAATAATACTCTCATTAACTATGTAAGGAACCTAGGTTAAAGAAACCAAAAGCCTTCAAAGCTTTAAATAAGAGTGAAAACCTCTTGATTTCTGCTAAGACCTGCAAGACTTTATCTCACATCTCTTGAATGCAACTCAAACACTTTAATTAAGCTAAGGCCTCACTAGATAAATAGGCCTCGATCCTACAAAATCTTAGTTAACAGCTAAGCGTTCAATCCAGCGAACTTTTATCCAGCTTCTCCCGCCGTTTAGGCGGCGAGGCGGGAGAAGCCCCGGGAGAAGCTTATTCTCCTTCTCGGGATTTGCAATCTCGTGTATAAATATACTACGGGGCTATTCATGGTAAGAAGAGGATTTTAGCCTCTGTCTACGGAGCTACAATCCGCCACTTATCTCAGCCATCCTACCTTACCTGTGGCAATTAATCGTTGATTATTTTCTACCAATCACAAAGATATTGGCACCCTGTATTTAATCTTTGGTGCATGAGCAGGAATAGTGGGCACTGGTCTTAGTCTATTAATCCGGACAGAATTAAGCCAGCCCGGGGCCTTACTGGGTGATGACCAGATCTATAATGTAATCGTCACGGCCCATGCCTTTGTAATAATCTTTTTTATAGTAATACCAATCATAATCGGTGGGTTTGGAAACTGGCTTGTTCCACTTATAATTGGCGCTCCCGATATGGCTTTTCCTCGAATAAATAATATAAGTTTTTGACTTCTACCCCCATCCTTTCTCCTGCTACTAGCCTCGGCAGGAGTAGAAGCAGGGGCCGGGACTGGGTGAACAGTTTACCCCCCACTAGCCGGTAATCTGGCACATGCTGGTGCCTCAGTAGACTTGACTATCTTTTCATTACATTTAGCAGGGGTTTCTTCAATCCTGGCATCTATCAACTTTATCACCACAATCATTAATATAAAACCACCCGCCATCTCCCAGTACCAAACACCCTTGTTCGTCTGATCTATTCTTATTACTGCAGTTCTTCTTCTTCTCTCCCTCCCAGTCCTAGCAGCAGGAATCACAATACTCCTTACAGACCGGAACCTCAATACAACCTTTTTTGACCCGGCCGGGGGTGGTGACCCTATCCTCTATCAACACCTATTCTGATTCTTCGGCCATCCGGAAGTTTACATTTTAATTCTACCAGGCTTTGGAATAATCTCTCATGTAGTAGCTTATTACTCAGGAAAAAAAGAACCATTCGGCTACATAGGAATGGTCTGAGCAATAATAGCAATTGGCCTTCTCGGCTTCATCGTCTGAGCCCACCATATATTTACAGTTGGAATAGATGTAGATACTCGAGCTTATTTTACCTCAGCAACCATGATTATTGCCATCCCAACCGGGGTTAAAGTTTTTAGCTGACTAGCAACTCTTCATGGTGGCTCTATTAAATGAGAAACACCACTCTTCTGGGCCCTGGGTTTCATTTTCCTATTTACAGTTGGAGGTCTAACCGGCATCGTCCTAGCTAACTCGTCCCTTGATATTGTACTCCACGATACATACTACGTAGTAGCCCACTTCCATTATGTTTTATCTATAGGAGCAGTTTTTGCAATTATAGCAGGTTTTGTCCACTGATTCCCCCTAATTACTGGCTACACCCTCCACTCTGCCTGAACCAAAACACAATTCCTAGTTATATTTGTAGGGGTTAATCTAACCTTCTTCCCACAACACTTCCTAGGTCTAGCCGGTATACCACGACGATACTCAGACTACCCGGACGCCTATACTTTCTGAAATACAATCTCATCAATCGGGTCTCTAATTTCATTAGTTGCCGTAATTATTATGATGTTTATCCTATGAGAAGCATTCGCATCCAAACGTGAAATTCTACATATTGAACTACCTAATACAAACGTAGAATGACTCCACGGTTGTCCACCACCTTACCACACCTATGAAGAACCAGCATTCGTTCAAGTTCAACAACTCCCCTAGATAACAAGAAAGGAAGGAGTTGAACCCCCATTAATTGGTTTCAAGCCAACCACATAACCGCTCTGTCACTTTCTTGAGATTCTAGTAAAACATTATTACATTTCCTTGTCAGGGCAGTATTGTGGGTTTAAACCCCACGAATCTTAAGTATGGCACATCCAACACAATTAGGTTTTCAAGATGCAGCTTCCCCTGTTATAGAAGAACTTATCCATTTTCATGACCACACCTTAATAATCGTCTTTCTTATTAGCTCCCTGGTCCTATATATTATCGTAGCTACAGTCTCAACCAAATTAACCAATAAATACATTTTAGACTCCCAAGAAATTGAAATTGTCTGAACTATTGTCCCTGCAATTATCTTAATTATAATTGCCCTACCGTCTTTACGCATCCTTTATCTTATAGACGAAATCAATGATCCTCACCTTACAATTAAAGCCCTTGGCCACCAATGATATTGAAGCTATGAATATACAGACTACCAAGACTTAGAATTTGACTCCTACATAATCCAAACAGAAGACCTTTCTCCTGGACAATTTCGCCTACTAGAAACAGACCACCGCATGGTAGTCCCTATACAATCCCCTATCCGAGTTTTAGTAACTGCAGAAGATGTCCTCCACGCATGAACAGTCCCAGCCCTAGGCGTTAAAATTGACGCAGTACCAGGACGCCTAAACCAAACAGCCTTCATTATCTCCCGCCCAGGAATCTTTTATGGCCAGTGTTCCGAAATTTGCGGAGCAAACCATAGCTTTATGCCTATCGTAGTTGAAGCAGTCCCTTTAGAACACTTCGAGAACTGATCTTCATTAATAATTGAAGAACTCTCATTAAGAAGCTAAATTGGGTCTAGCGTTAGCCTTTTAAGCTAAAAATTGGTGATACCCAGCCACCCTTAATGACATGCCTCAACTTAACCCAGCTCCTTGATTTCTAATTTTCTTATTTACGTGACTATTTTTCCTCACCATTATACCTAATAAAGTAATGTCCCACTACTACAATAACAGTCCAAACGTAAAAGACTCCCCAATACCTGAATCTAATCCCTGAAACTGACCATGAGCCTAAACTTCTTTGATCAATTCCTAAGCCCATCACTACTAGGCATCCCCCTAATTGCTCTAGCCATTACAACACCATGACTTATATTTCCTACCCCACCCAATCAATGACTTACCAATCGCCTATTAACCCTTCAAACCTGATTTATTGGGCGGTTTACTTATCAACTTATACAACCCCTAAACATAGCAGGACATAAATGAGCCTCTATTCTTACCGCCCTAATACTATTTCTGATCACTATTAACCTCCTAGGCCTACTCCCCTATACATTCACTCCAACAACCCAACTCTCCCTAAATATGTCGTTTGCCATCCCCCTATGACTGACCACAGTACTAATCGGTATACTTAACCAACCAATAATTGCTTTAAGCCATTTTCTGCCAGAAGGAACACCTACCCCCCTCGTACCAATTCTTATTGTTATTGAAACTATCAGCCTATTTATCCGACCATTAGCCCTAGGAGTTCGACTTACAGCCAACTTGACAGCTGGCCATTTATTAATGCAACTAATTGCCACGGCAGCCTTTGTTCTAATCTCCATAATACCCTCAATTGCACTCCTTACTTCAATTGTTCTATTCCTCCTTACAATCTTAGAAGTAGCCGTAGCAATAATCCAAGCCTACGTCTTTGTCCTACTTCTAAGCCTCTACCTACAAGAAAATGTCTAATGGCCCACCAAGCACACGCCTACCACATAGTTGACCCAAGTCCTTGACCCCTTACAGGAGCAGTTGCCGCTCTCCTTACAACCTCAGGCCTGGCTGTCTGATTTCACTTCCACTCCCTCTCGCTACTCTATCTTGGATTACTATTAATAGCCCTAACTATAATTCAATGATGACGAGATATTATTCGAGAAGGAACCTTCCAAGGCCATCATACCCAACCCGTCCAAAAAGGACTACGATACGGAATAATTCTGTTTATTACATCAGAAGTATTCTTTTTTATTGGCTTCTTCTGAGCCTTTTACCACTCAAGCCTTGCCCCGACCCCTGAACTAGGAGGTTGCTGACCACCCACAGGCATCCACCCCCTAAACCCCTTTGAAGTACCATTACTAAACACCGCCGTCCTCCTGGCCTCAGGGGTTACAGTTACCTGGGCCCACCACAGCATCATAGAAGGAAATCGAAAAGAAGCTATTCAAGCCCTAACACTAACAATTATCCTAGGCATCTACTTCACCGCACTCCAAGCTATAGAATACTACGAAGCCCCTTTTACTATTGCAGATGGTATCTACGGAACCACTTTCTTCGTCGCCACCGGCTTCCACGGCCTCCATGTAATTATTGGCTCCTCATTCTTACTAGTTTGCCTAATACGACAAATCCTATTCCACTTCACATCACAACACCACTTCGGTTTCGAAGCCGCTGCATGATACTGACATTTTGTCGATGTAGTTTGATTATTTCTATATGTATCAATCTACTGATGAGGCTCATAAACATAACTATTCTTCTAGTATAAAGACTAGTACAAATGACTTCCAATCATTTAATCTTGGTTAAACCCCAAGGAAGAGTAGATGAGCCTCATCACAGTTACCATCGCTATTACAGCCCTAACTTCCCTAATCTTGTCAATTTTAGCCTTCTGATTACCCACCCTTGCCCCAAACAGTGAAAAAATATCCCCCTATGAATGTGGTTTTGACCCTCTTGGAACAGCGCGCATACCATTCTCACTCCGCTTCTTCTTGGTTGCCATTCTCTTTCTCTTGTTTGACCTAGAAATTGCTCTTCTCCTCCCCCTACCTTGAGCAGACCAACTTAATTCACCCCTTACCACCCCCATATGAGCAGCAATTATCCTGCTTCTCCTAACCTTAGGCCTAATTTACGAATGACTCCAAGGTGGTTTAGAATGAGCAGAATAGATACTTAGTCCAAATATCCTAAGACTATTGATTTCGGCTCAATAAATTATGGTGAAACCCCATAAGTATCTTATGTCCCCAATCCATTTCACCTTTTCCTCTGCTTTCATCCTGGCCCTTATGGGTTTCGCTATAAACCGCTCTCACCTCCTATCAGCCTTAATTTGCCTTGAAGGTATAATATTATCTCTATTCGTCGCTATCTCCCTTTGATCAGTAACTATGGCTTCTTCTACTTGTTCTATTGCACCGATAATTCTACTAACATTTTCAGCCTGTGAAGCTAGCTCAGGATTAGCCCTACTAGTAGCCACTACTCGAACTCACGGCTCAGATTTATTAAAAAACCTTAACCTCCTACGATGCTAAAAGTCATCATCCCCACAATTATACTTTACCCAACTTCATGAATCACTCCCACAAAATGACTCTGAACTACCTCAATCTCCCACAGCCTTATTATTGCATTTATTAGTTTACACTGACTTAAATGAAATACAGAAGTTGGCTGAGACTTCTCTAATCCATTTATAGGAGTGGACCCACTATCATCCCCTCTACTCACATTAACCTGCTGACTACTACCACTCATAATACTTGCTAGCCAAAATCATATTAGCAATGAACCGCCCACCCGACAACGCATTTACATTAACCTTCTTGTTACTCTTCAACTTCTATTAATCTTAGCTTTTAGCTCTACTGAAATACTCTCATTTTATATTATATTTGAAGCAACTCTAATCCCAACACTCATTGTCATTACCCGCTGAGGCAATCAAACCGAGCGCCTAAGTGCAGGCATCTACTTCCTATTTTATACACTAATAGGCTCTCTCCCACTCCTAATTGCCCTACTATCTATACAAAATGACCTGGGCTCCCTCTCCATACTAACCCTGCAATTTCCCCAAACCACTAACTCCTATTCATGAACAAACATAATCTGATGAGCCGCATGCCTAATCGCTTTCCTAATTAAAATACCCCTCTACGGAGTACATTTATGACTCCCAAAAGCCCACGTCGAGGCCCCTATCGCCGGTTCCATAATCCTAGCTGCAATCCTCCTTAAACTAGGAGGATATGGTATAATACGAATCATTCCTGTACTTAACCCACTCACAAAAGAACTGGCCTTCCCATTCCTAATCCTAGCCCTTTGAGGAGTTATCATAACCAGCTCTATTTGTTTGCGCCAAACAGACCTGAAATCCATAATCGCTTACTCATCAGTTAGCCACATAGGCCTTGTAGCAGCAGCCATCCTTATCCAAACACCATGAAGCTTCGCAGGTGCCACCGCCTTAATAATCGCCCACGGCCTAATTTCCTCAGCCCTATTCTGCCTGGCCAATACCAATTATGAACGAACGCACACCCGTACCCTCCTTCTCACCCGAGGAATACAAATTGCCCTTCCACTCATAACAACCTCCTGACTTCTAGCTAATTTAGCAAACCTCGCCCTACCACCTTCTCCAAACCTTATAGGAGAACTTCTTATTATTTCCTCCCTCTTCATATGATCCCAATGGACTATTATCTTAACCGGACTAGGGGTCCTACTAACTGCCTCCTATTCATTATATATATTTATTATGACCCAACGAGGCCCACTAATACCCCACCTTACCCTTACGAACCCCTCCCACACTCGTGAACATTTACTCATATACCTACATCTAATCCCAACACTCCTCCTTATCACCAAGCCAGAGCTAATCTTAAACTGAACATCCTGTAATTATAGTTTAATAAAAACATTAGATTGTGGTTCTAAAAATAAAAGTTAAACTCCTTTTAATTACCCAAGAGAAGTCAGGAGACAAGGAAAACTGCTAATTTCCCCCATCCGTAGTTCGACTCCACGGTTCTCTTAAAGCTTTAGAAAGATAATAGTTATCTATTGGTCTTAGGAACCAAAAACTCTCGGTGCAACTCCAAGCTAAAGCTATGACTCTAATCTTTAACACAACATTCTCCCTAATTTTCATTATCCTATCACTCCCACTACTTCACAACATACTTGCTACTAAGACATCACACAACCCTACTTGATCCTCATCCTATGTCAAAACAGCTGTAAAAATGTCCTTTTTTATCAGCCTTTTCCCCCTATTTATTTTCCTAGACCAAGGACTAGAGTCCATTACAACCAACTGAAACTGAGCCAACCTAGGCACCTTCGACATTAACATTAGCCTAAAATTTGACACTTACTCCATTATTTTTACCCCTATTGCCCTCTACGTGACATGATCCATCCTAGAGTTTGCCCTATGATATATGCATTCAGACCCTAATCTTAACAAATTTTTTAAATACCTGCTCCTATTCCTAATTACCATACTAATTCTTATTACAGCAAACAACTTATTTCAACTATTTATTGGATGAGAAGGGGTAGGAATTATATCATTCCTCCTAATCGGCTGATGATTCAGCCGCGCTGACGCTAACACAGCAGCCCTCCAAGCTGTTATCTACAACCGAATTGGAGATATCGGTCTAATTATAGCCATGGCATGATTGGCTATGAACTTAAATTCATGAGAAATTCAACAACTCTTTCTCCTCTCCAACAAAAACATAACCCTTCCACTTATAGGCCTAGTTCTAGCCGCAGCCGGAAAATCCGCCCAATTCGGCCTTCACCCCTGACTTCCAGCGGCCATAGAAGGTCCAACACCAGTCTCTGCCCTACTCCATTCAAGTACAATAGTAGTAGCAGGTATCTTCCTACTAATTCGACTTCACCCCCTTATCCAAGACAACCCATTAGTTCTATCTACCTGCCTATGCCTAGGAGCACTAACCACCCTCTTCACAGCTACTTGCGCTCTAACCCAAAATGATATCAAAAAAATCATTGCTTTCTCTACATCTAGTCAACTAGGGCTTATAATAGTTACTATCGGCCTTAATCAACCCCAGCTAGCCTTCCTCCATATCTGCACACATGCCTTCTTCAAAGCAATATTATTCTTATGTTCAGGCTCTATTATCCACAGCCTTAACGACGAACAAGATATCCGAAAAATAGGGGGCATGCATAAAATCCTACCATTCACCTCATCTTCACTAACAGTAGGAAGCCTAGCCCTTACAGGCATACCATTTTTATCGGGCTTCTTCTCAAAAGACGCTATTATTGAAGCAATAAACACATCCTATCTCAACGCCTGAGCCCTAATCCTGACTCTACTGGCTACCTCATTTACCGCCATCTACAGCCTCCGCTTAATCTTCTTCTCACTGATAAACCACCCACGATTCCTGTCTCTCTCACCAATTAATGAAAATAACCCCTTAATTATTAACCCAATTAAACGACTTGCCTACGGAAGTATTCTAGCAGGCCTTATTATTACCTCCAACCTACCCCCTACCAAAACACAAGTCATAACAATAACGCCCCTCCTCAAAACATCTGCTCTTCTAGTCACAATTCTAGGTCTTATCATCGCCTTAGAATTAGCCAGCCTTACCTCCACCCAACTTAAAATTTATCCAAATCTACAAACCCATAATTTCTCTAATATATTAGGCTATTTTCCCTTAATTACCCATCGTCTACTACCAAAACTTAGCTTAGCATGGGCCCAAACTATTTCAACCCAAATAATCGACCTCTCATGAAATGAAAAAATTGGCCCTAAAAGCCCAATTATCCAGCAAACAGCTATAGTTAAACTTTCTACCGCCCCACAACAAGGCTATATCAAAACATATTTACTCTTATTTCTACTAACCCTTGCCCTATCCCTCCTTCCCTTCCTATTTTAAACAACACGCAAAGCCCCTCAAGATGACCCCCGCGCCAATTCTAATACCACAAACAAGGTCAAAAACAACATTCAACCCCCCAAGACCAATAACCCCCCTCCCCAAGAATACAACAATGCCACCCCACTAAAATCTCCCCGAACTATACTTATCTCCCCACACTCGCCTCCCCCCATTCAACCTCCTCAGCCTCAATCAACTACAAAACTAATACCAGCCAAAATTAAAAGACCTAAATACCCCACCACATATAACAAAACCGGTCGATCACCCCACGACTCAGGATATGGTTCCGCAGCCAGGGCTGCTGTATAAGCAAATACAACCATCATCCCTCCCAAGTAAATCAAAAACAAAACTAAAGACAAAAAAGAACTACCAAACCCAACCAATAAACCACAACCAACCCCAGCAGAAAACACCAACCCCAGTGCTGCAAAATAAGGTGAAGGATTAGATGCTACTGCTACCAAACCTAGGACAAAACTTACTATTAAAATCAATGTTATAAACGCCATCTATTCCTACTTAGACTTTAACTAAGACCTCTAATCTGAAAAACTACCGTTGTTATTTAACTACAGGAACTAATGATCAAAAATATCCGAAAAACCCACCCACTACTCAAAATTATTAACAACTCCTTAATTGACCTCCCAGCTCCATCCAATATCTCGACCTGATGAAACTTCGGCTCCCTCCTAGCCCTATGCTTAGCCATCCAAATCCTCACCGGCCTGTTCCTAGCTATACACTACACCCCAGACATTTCAACAGCATTTTCTTCGGTGGCCCACATTTGTCGAGATGTAAACTACGGCTGATTAATCCGCAATACCCATGCTAACGGTGCCTCCATATTCTTTATCTGTATCTACCTACATATTGCCCGAGGAATTTACTACGGCTCTTATCTATATAAAGAAACATGAAATATCGGAGTAGTTATTCTTATTATATTGATAGCCACTGCCTTTGTGGGCTATGTCCTTCCTTGAGGGCAGATATCCTTTTGAGGAGCAACCGTCATCACCAACCTCTTATCCGCCCTCCCCTACATCGGTGATACATTAGTCCAATGAGTTTGAGGAGGCTTCTCAATTGACAACGCAACACTAACCCGATTCTTCACATTTCACTTCCTCCTACCCTTTGTCATTGTAGCCCTTACCATAATCCACCTACTTTTCCTTCATGACACAGGCTCAAACAATCCAATCGGTCTCCCCTCCGACATAGATAAAATCCCATTCCACCCCTACTACTCATTCAAAGACCTACTAGGCTTCTTTGTCCTCCTATTCTTACTTACTCTCCTAACCCTATTCACACCCAACCTCCTAACCGACACAGAAAACTTTATCCCAGCAAATCCTCTAGTAACACCACCTCACATTAAACCAGAATGATACTTCCTATTCGCCTACGCCATCCTACGCTCAATTCCCAACAAACTAGGAGGAGTCCTCGCCCTTGCATTCTCAATCCTAATCCTCCTTTTAATCCCCATCCTCCACACCTCTAAACAACGAAGCCTCACATTTCGCCCAATCACCCAAATCCTATTCTGAATGCTCGTAACCAACACCATCATTCTCACATGAATCGGAGGTCAACCAGTAGAACAACCCTTTATTACCATCGGACAAGTCGCTTCCATCACTTACTTCTCTTTCTTCCTCCTTCTTTTTCCAATTGCCGGTTGATGAGAAAACAAAATACTAAGCCCTTAATAACCAGTTTTAGTAGCCTAACTACATAAGGCATTGGTCTTGTAAACCAAAGACTGGGAGTGAAATTCCCCCCTAAAACAGATATCAGAGAGAAGGGGGCCTAACCCTCATCCTCGGCTCCCAAAGCCAAAATTTTAATTAAACTACTCCCTGAACCTATTATCCAAACAATATATGCAATAGACACTATTATTACTCAACGCTTTTTCCCCTATAAACCCAGCCTCCTACCTCCATTAACCATCTAAAACAATTACCTTAAACTAACCCAAAATCGACCTTCCTCCCTAAAATAACCGTCTGGAGGAGGGAGGCCTAACCCTCATCCTCGGCTCCCAAAGCCAAAATTTTAATTAAACTACTCCCTGAACCTATTATCCAAACAATATATGCAATAGACACTATTATTACTCAACGCTTTTTCCCCTATAAACCCAGCCTCCTACCTCCCTTAACCATCTAAAACAATTACCTTAAACTAACCCAAAATCGACCTTCCTCCCTAAAATAACCGTCTGGAGGAGGGAGGCCTAACCCTCATCCTCGGCTCCCAAAGCCAAAATTTTAATTAAACTACTCCCTGAACCTATTATCCAAACAATATATGCAATAGACACTATTATTACTCAACGCTTTTTCCCCTATAAACCCAGCCTCCTACCTCCCTTAACCATCTAAAACAATTACCTTAAACTAACCCAAAATCGACCTTCCTCCCTAAAATAACCGTCTGGAGGAGGGAGGCCTAACCCTCATCCTCGGCTCCCAAAGCCAAAATTTTAATTAAACCACACAACTGGTGAGTATTAACACCTCATAAAATACATGAATTGCCATGCTCTGCCACACATTATTTAGACTATCCACTAATATCATAACATGCTATGTTTAGTCCTCATTCATAGACTATCCACTAATATCATAACATGCTATGTTTAGTCCTCATTCATAGACTATCCACTAATATCATAACATGCTATGTTTAGTCCTCATTCATAGACTATCCACTAATATCATAACATGCTATGTTTAGTCCTCATTCATAGACTATCCACTAATATCATAACATGCTATGTTTAGTCCTCATTCATAGACTATCCACTAATATCATAACATACTATGTTTAATCCTCATTCATAGACTATCCACTATTATCATAACATACTATGTTTAATCCTCATTCATAGACTATCCACTATTATCATAACATACTATGTTTAATCCTCATTCATAGACTATCCACTATTATCATAACATACTATGTTTAATCCTCATTCATCTATTTCAAGAAAATTTTTGATCAAGCACTACCCTTGTAAAAAGCCCACTTATATGAAATCTGAGGAACTATCCAAGTCAAATCTTTCAATTACATTGAATAAAGCAAGGATACCAGAGAAGGTAGGACATAGGAGATACACTATATTTATTCTCCCCATTTAACTGATCTTCCACTGTTTCATAGCATACTCAAACTTACACTTCAAGACTAACCTCAATACACCATTATTCCACTAACAGCAACATCGATATTATAGGATTCTCCTCAAGCGTATCTAAGTACCTTTTGCTTAAACAACCTCCACATCAATCGACAATCCACTACTTCATAGCATTAATGATTAATCCACAGCAAAGACTTAGATAACGATCCATAACACAATCCGTTTACGGACATATCCATAGCTAATCCTTTTACTCTAATCTGAGGATACATTGCTTTGATGTTCAGCACCCGACGCCTCGGCCAAGAAGAGATAGAGGACATAATTATTCAACAACACGTGTTTCGCTCACTACAATCGCGACGCTGCCGCTGCTCATATCCGATTCGCTCCACTGAGTAATCGCCGTTGGTTTTGGCTCCTCATCATCTTGATCCTCCTCATCACACTCGTAGTTCGCTTTACCGCAGGCTCTTTCTTGTCAACTGCCTCCGTTCAACATATTGCTCTAAAGACCCTAAGAGTTGCTTAATCTACCACACAACGACTTTCCACCTGTCCATAACACTACTTGCTTAATTACTTACAGGTTAGATCCTCATCGTTTTTCGTAAGACTCAACTATGTGTTACTCTCAAGCGTACCTTTGTTCGGTTTGTGGCACTGACTATGATTAATCCGCACTAAGTGATCAAATGCTGGCACTTGGCACCCTTGTAAGGCAATCACGACCGTAATCCCGGCATAGGCTCCATCTCGTCTAGTTCCCTTTAATGGCACCTAAACTGCAACCCAACCTATTTAGTTGGGTTTCAGTTTATCCTTACACCAGTCCTGCTTCGCACTCTGTTCCGCTCCTTTCGCGTTCGCTTAAACCGAGCCGCTCTGCGCTCACTCGCTCCACTCCACCGTTCCATCTCGCCTCACTCCGACTCTACGCGTCGTTCGGCTCAATTCCACTACGTGCTCAGACGCGGACTGGTCGGGAGGGACTATCGTTCCTCGACCTATGTTCAATTTTTGGGGTTTTTCTGTGAGAGCCTCCGCTAATCCCGAGGTGGCAGGTACTATCCTATAAGGTGGTACACATCTTCACTAAAAACTCATAATTGAGCACTCCTCGCATTCACTGGAATCTTGGTCCAGAGGACTAATAGCCATGATCTCGTTGACTTTTAAGGGTAATAGGGATATTAGGTTTATGTAGAACACAAACACTCATCCACATAACTTGATCTATCTCTAGCAGATAGGGGAGAACATTAACACTATGTTTGACCCTCATTAACTGATTTACTCACAATATCATAACATGATATGTTTAATCCCCATTAACGAGATATCAAGGAAATATTTGATCAAGTATTACGTTTGTGACGTCATTAAACTTTAATAGGTTCTAGAATATTAAAGCTTACAGAACATAACACTCTCCCACATTTCCTAGTACCAAGCGAAATCAATCAAGGTGGCACATAGTAAAATTACACTCCCTCATTCCCTAGTATCAAGCAATATCAGTCAAGGTGGCGCATAGTACTATTATGCCCCCACATTTCTAATATCACACATTACCAGTCAAGGCGGTCCATTTACAATGAGTTGGTAGGATATTTTGGTAATGACCTTAGACGCTAGGTTTAATTGTTAGACTACTGGTTACTTCGCCGAACACCTAATCCAGGACTACCGATGTAATTATCAAGTAGGCATAATCCTAGTTTTAATCAATATCCCCGATCGGCCAACTATCGGCCAAAAAAGACATATAAAAATTTTAGGAATATACACTAAGGAATTGACTACTGATAAAGTTTGAATAGATATTGGAGTTGATCATTAACTCTTGAGGTCCACCCCCTGTGCGGGCGCGAGTAATTGAAATAGATTACAAGAAATTTCTTGGGAAAAACCCCCCCTCCCCCCATTACATACCAGGTTATCCTCGAAAAACCCCTAAAACGAGGGCCATAGGTATGCTTTTTCCATGCCATAATAACCCATAAGAGCCTGAAGAGACTCCTATATTATCACAACATCACAGGAACAAACGAAACAACTTGTATTAAAAAAAACTAATGACTTGAAAAAAACAAAACTGTCCTTTTAGGGACATAACTAAACCTAAAATATGCCGCTAAATATTATTGTTGTGCTTAATTATGTGGATAAAATTCTACAAGCACAATTTATAGCTAACATACTTCATATTAAGGACACGTCAAGAAAGATGAACTAAAGTCGTGTCCACAATTTACAACCATAAAAATAATATGATTAATACCTATATACTGCTATAGGAGATAAAACACAATCGTTCCGTCAGTGTAATCGATATACTGCTTATCGTTTATATGATACCATAGGATACCAAAGTGTAATAACTTCTATCTGTGCAATCATGGTGGTATATATCAATTAATTTTATATGTTACCATAGGAGATTAAAGTATAATAATCCTAGGTAGTGCAATCATAGTGGTGTGTATCACCTAATACTTATATGCTTCCATAGGAGATTAAAGTATAATATTTCTATGTTATGCAATCATAGTGGTGTGTATCACCTAATACTTATATGCTTCCATAGGAGATTAAAGTATAATATTTCTATGTTATGCAATCATAGTGGTGTGTATCACCTAATACTTATATGCTTCCATAGGAGATTAAAGTATAATATTTCTATGTTATGCAATCATAGTGGTGTGTATCACCTAATACTTATATGCTTCCATAGGAGATTAAAGTATAATATTTCTATGTTATGCAATCATAGTGGTGTGTATCACCTAATACTTATATGCTTCCATAGGAGATTAAAGTATAATATTTCTATGTTATGCAATCATAGTGGTGTGTATCACCTAATACTTATATGCTTCCATAGGAGATTAAAGTATAATATTTCTATGTTATGCAATCATAGTGGTGTGTATCACCTAATACTTATATGCTTCCATAGGAGATTAAAGTATAATATTTCTATGTTATGCAATCATAGTGGTGTGTATCACCTAATACTTATATGCTTCCATAGGAGATTAAAGTATAATATTTCTATGTTATGCAATCATAGTGGTGTGTATCAACTTATTTAAAATTAACCACACACCAACATATCAAAAACATTATTCTCCCTAAGAGCCCTAATTAATCCTCACATACCCATAACACCCTCCCTCAACCACTGTGACT